ATCAGAGGAATAATTGGGACTACGGTCTCGAATTTCTTAATAGCAGTATCTATTCGAAACGAATTCTCTAGCATTTGACTCCTTATCACCGAAGAGTTTAGTCGTACACTTGAAAGATAGCCCAGAAAATAGAAGGGATGATTATATAATTGCTTTATATGGATCCTGGCCGGTTGAGACCACAAGTCAAAATGACATTGCCAAAAGTTGACAAGGTGAGATTTCCATTTCTTTATCAGAAGACGAGCCCCCCTTGAAGCCAGAATCGATTTTCCTTGATATCTGACATAATGCATAAAAGGGTCTTTGAACAACCATAGGGTTTTCTGAAAATCGTTACAAAGCACTACTACAAGATATTCTATTTTTGCATAGAAATGTGTTCGCTCAAGAAAGGATCCAAAAGATTTTGATCGTAAATGAAAGGGTTGTTTACGGAGAAAAATGAATATGAACTCACATTCATATACATGAGAATTAGAGAGGAACAAGAAGAATCTTTGATTCTCTTTTGAAAAAAGGGAAATGGAATTTTTTGGAGTAATGAGACTATTTGAATTCCAATACTCGTAGAGAGAGAATCGCAATAAATGCAACGAAGGAGTATCTTGTATCCAAGAGCGAAGGGTTTGAACCAAGATTTCCAGATGAATGGGGTGGGGTATTAGTATATCTGACACATGATTTAAATGTGATAACTTGTCCTCGAAAAAGGGAAATATTGAATGAATAGATCGTAAATTATGAGATTTTGCTATTTCTTTTTCTTCTAGGGAAGATACCAATCGCAGCGAGAATGGAATTTCCACAACAACTGCAAAACCCTCCGATATCATTTGAGAATCAAAATGATTGTTGTGCCCAACGAACCGATTTTGATTAGAATCATTAACCGAAATAATCAAACGATTCTGTTGATGCATTCGAGTAATTAAACGTTTCACAATTAGTGAACTGGATTTATTGTCATGATCTAAATTTTCCACCGGTTCATAAAGAATCGATCCATTTAAAGCATGACCATGAGCAAGCGCATAGATATATTCCTGAAATAGAAACGGATATAGGAAGTATTGTTGCCGAAATCCATCCATTTCTAAATATCCTTGTAGTTCCTCCATTTCCATTTGAAATTACACTTGAACCAAATGGGGGATTTCTTGAGTTATCAAATAATACATAGTACGATACGGTCAGAACAAGGTATATAGTAAGAAAAGAATAGATACCCCGGAGCCAGAAAGGACAATCAACGGATCCTATTTCCATCCAATTTATTTATGTTCGTTATAGTTACAAGAGATGGTTAGAAATCCTTTATTTTTACAACCCGATCACTCTTTTGACTTTGGAATAATGAATTTTGATCAGTATACCGTTTCTTCTACACATTCGTCTCCACTACATAATAGAGAACATAATAGAGAATAGTTAGGATTCATGAAAAAAAAAAGGAATTGATGATCCACTCACAAGAGAACCCTTTCCCACATCAGGCACTAATCTATTTTTAACGTCTAATTAGATCGGGTAATCATTCGAATTAAGAACAAACAGAAGCTCGTTGCTTTTGGTTTCCCTATAATTGGAGCTATAGGGCTCTATCCATTTATTCACTCGACCCAACTTGAATTGATTTGACCCCTTTCCAAGAAAAGAATCAAAACAAGATTTTGTATCGATCCGTTAAGGATGAAGTATTCTAAGAGTTCTCCATTGATACGACATGCTGTTTTTTCCTTTCATTCCCTTTCAGGATCAGTCGTGGTCTTACAAACTCTACCAATGGTATGGACGAATCCGTTGCTTCATCAAAATGTGTAAAAGACCATAGCCGCACTTAAAAGCCGAGTACTCTACCGTTGAGTTAGCAACCCATATAAATCGGGTGTGTAGATACGATCGGAATAAAAAATAAATAAAGAGATTCGATTGCCCGACCTCGTCAAAACATTGAACTAGCAACAGATCAAAAAGAAAGATTTGATGATCAATTGTGAACATAAAAATGAACAGAGATCAGATGAAAATACAACAGATTCTGGGATAAATTATAGAGAAAATCTAAATAGATGTAAAAATTGATAGACTACCCATACTCTATTTTTTTTTTTCATTATATTAACTAAGATACTTCTTGATGTCACAACGAAATTGACGAACCCATCGTTTGAGTGAAATAAAGAAACAAACTTATGAAATGCGGATAAATAGATCTATTTATCCACGATCGAATTATATTTGTTCGATACACCATTGTCAATATGAATTGAATGTTGAGAAAACCGATTCAATAAATAAAACAAGGACTTGTGTTGGAGTGACACTACAACATAGATAAGGGATGAAGTATGAGTGGGGAAATAAATAAGGAATTCCGGTAGGAAAAAAATGTCGGGTTTATTCAATATTTATTAGAGGTATAATAAGCAAGATTGACCTTTTGTTTGTTGGTGGAGTCCCAACGAAAACCATCTGATTGATGGTAATCCCACAATTTCCCAGTTATTTCATCTATTCACTCAATCTTTTTTCTATCTGTCTCGTATCAAGAGAAGATATTTTTTTATAGTTCTATGATACGGGGTCATGTGAGAGCAACAATGAATAGAGAATAGAGAAAAAAAATAAGGAATGGTGGAGAAACAATTAGACAAAGCTAGATACTGGGCACCCCCCCCCCTTTTTTTTTTTATTTCATTAATTTCATTTGATTAATTCGAAATTCCTTAAATACCTCCGCCTTCTTTGAAATATCATGAACAGTTCCTGTAGGTTGAGCGCCTTTTTCAAGGAAATATAGAATAGCGGAAACATTTGAATAAGTTTGGTTCTTTATCGGATCGTAAAAACCCACTTTACGAAGATCCCTTCCCTCTCTTCGGGATCGAACATCAATTGCAACGATTCGATAGATGACTCATTGGGATAGACATAAATGAACAACCCCCCCTAGAAACGTATAAGAGGTTTTCTCCTCGTACGGCTCGAAAAAGAATGATTCGATTTTATGTATTGTAGTGGCAAATAGATCCACAAAATCATCAATTAGACTATGATTTGAGTCATTTTTTTTGTTCTTCCTTCCTTAAAAAAAAAAAAAAAAGAAATATCATTCGTACTCATAACTCAAGTTGGGTAATTCTCAAAGAGCTCGAAGGGAAATCCTTAGACATTTATTGAGCCGTCTCTAACCTCTTTTGTTTGTCTCGCCTAGAGTCTATTTTATTTCTTCCCCATTCTGATCTAGTTATTGAGACAATTGAAAACGGTGTTTCCTTGTTCCGGTATCCTTTATTTTATCTTTGCTTTGAATCCTTGGGTTTAGACATTACTTCGGTGATCCTTAATTGTTTCAAAATGGTAGCAACATACCTTTTGTTATTTTGTTCTATGGAAACGATTGATTCCCCTGTGATACACTTTTGATCGGAATTGGTAAAACTATTTCGACAAATTCATTTTACTTTTTTTTTTACTTGTTCGAACTTGATCCTTTCAATTTCTATACCGAAGATATACTTACGAAGTTGTTCCAACTTATTGATTGGCATTAACCCTAGATCCTTCTCTCTACTAAATGAACCAATTCTTTATGCTCGAGCTCCATCATGTGCTATATTATAATTATATTGTTTTATTACAACCCCAAAATTGGGGTCCTAGTGGAATAGAACAAACTATGTCGAGCCGAGAGCATCTTCTTTGATATATAAAATGGTGGGTACAAGAATCCACAGCCAATAATGTCCTTCAAGTCGCACGTTGCTTTCTACCACATCGTTTCAAACGAAGTTTTACCATAACATTCCTCTAATTTTGGACCGGTATGGAATTGATTCAATATGGAATCATGAATAGTCATTGGCTCAACCGGTATATAGTATATGAAGTCCTCCATACTTTCATTTTCATATATGGATCTGGAGAAGTCTCAGCAAGAATATAATTTAACCCCATATTTTATTAGAAGAATGAAACACATTTATAAAAAACACGAAGAAATGCGTTGCTTAACACTTCTTTACATCTTCAACAGATTGTTAGGGATGATGAATCATGAAAGATCCAATTCTTTCTCAAACAACTAAAACTAAAGAGGGGTCTTTAATTAGATTACCGATACCGGAACAGAATGAGTCATTAACCAAATAAGCTATTCCAACGACCGGGAAAGATCGCAAGTGACTCGATAGGATAGATTCACCAATGTCACACTTCTTCGAGTAGAAAGAATTTATAAGGAATCATAAAAAACAATTTCAAGAATTTCCTACTTCGACATCATTACTGGAAATAAGTTTTCCAGTAAAGACTGAATTGAATCTCTAAATCCATCAACAAGTCGGTACAACGAGGATCTAAAAATGTTTAGCAGATATCTGATTAATTAAATCAGACGCGAATTTGATCATCATAAGAGACCTCTATGTTTCCTTTCCGATTGAATCATCAATAATTTAAACCAGATAAATGGGTCAAGAAACAAATCCAATTGTTTTGTTTTCTTGGGGATGGATAGAAGGGGCTCATGAAAGAAAAGATTAAGGTCGGTATTCTTTCAGGTATTCTTTCATCTGATTGATAAAATCAGAATCGTAGGAGTCTGATTTTATCGTATTCATCAGATACACCAAACAAGTGTTACCGGGGGTAATCGTGGGTATTTAAGGGATCACAGATCATTTTCGCCAAAACTGAAACACCGGTGTCACTGATCACTGAAATAGAACAATAACAATACATATAGGCATGGTTCATTTTCTACAGATTTTTCCTTACTTCAGATTCAGGAATCTTTCCATAAAGTAAAGTGAATGTATGAATCTCCCCCCTCCCCCAATTGATCGCTACATTGATTTGATTTCCAATTATTCATTGGAGCCAAATCAAATACAAAATAAAAGAAATTAGGTCCAAAGAAAATAATCTGTTCCGTATTGAATTTTCTTGTTTGTTAATAAGATCCGGATGGCGAGGGTCTTGAAATTGATACCTTCCTTTCCTTTGCGGATTAACTCATATCGACACGAATTCCATGGGGATCATGAATCATACCCAAAGCCAATTTAAAGGGATCTTCTTATGGGATGCTATCCTGTCTTGTATAAGTACAAAGCAAAACGGGTTCATATCAATTCGTTGTTACTATTTTGTTTGATTTTGTCCCACCCCAGTCTCAGGAGCTTTAATTCCAGCGATGGAATTAATACCAAGAACCCCCCCCGTTTTTTAGGATTCAGGATCCACATAGAATTAGTCATTTTGTCTACCCTATCTTTATTTATATTTACTTTAGGGAAGGTAGAGACTTCTCTTTTATTTTGCATTTCGACTGCAGAATGCATCATGTGAGAATCCAAATATCATAGATATGGGACATAAAGTTTATCCAAATGACTAACTAACCTTCAATATGAATATGGGCGAGGGGGCGAACATATGCTGAATGGCCCACCCAGTTTTTTTTTTGAATTTCACTTTGATCTTTGTTCCCATCCTACCTATATCAAAAAAGATATTTATTTCCATCCACATGTCATTGATACTCGATCCGTTTGTTTGTGAGAAACAAAATCGAAAGGGAAGATATGATTCTATAGAAGAATCATTAGAAATCACAAAGAAAGATTGGATCACATTGTATCCAACATTACACCCTTAAACAGAAGATTGTTAAAAAGAACAATCTTTGTTATGATAGAATTGGTCTGGGACGGAAGGATTCGAACCTCCGAGTAACGGGACCAAAACCCGTTGCCTTACCACTTGGCCACGCCCCATTTTGATTTCTATTCGACACCGATAAACACTAATATCGGTATTGGTTGTTCGTCAATCCCAGCCCCAATATCTATTGAATTGGTTGTTGCTATGATTCTACACACGTAGATGTAGAATCAAAATGAATTTATTGATCATTACATATAATTCAATTAAGATATTGTATGTAAGGTATGATTCCTTCTATTCTCATTTGAGAATTGAAGGATTTTTGATTGAGGGAGTTCAAAGAAAAAGAAAGATTTTGCGGCCTACTTTCCCTTCTTTCTTCATTTTCCCCTTATATCAATAACCCAATAATAATGAAATTTTCTCCAAGAACAAAATGTTTGTTATGCTTAATATCTTTAGTTTGATCTGTCTTAATTCTGCCCTTCATTCGAGTAGCTTTTTCTTCGCCAAATTGCCCGAAGCTTATGCTTTTTTCAATCCAATCGTAGATGTTATGCCAGTCATACCTGTGCTCTTTTTTCTCTTAGCCCTTGTTTGGCAAGCTGCTGTAAGTTTTCGATGAGATCTTTAATACTGTCTTAGAAACATTCATGATTTATTCGATAAAAAAAAATTCAATTCTTAAGAATTGATAAGATCGGATAATGAACCCTCGACTCAAACGTGGAAATTCTTTTGGATAACCGAGATGAATCGGAATCACCTCATTTCTTCATTCCTTCTGGGGGTCGAAGACCCTATGTATGGTCCCTACAATACCTAATTGTAGGTATGAGAGATCATTTTGTTAACGAAAGAATCAGAATCTTATTACAAATTCATTCCTGCAAATTCCTTATGTTTTCTAGAAACCGCTTCTTTTCTTGGTGTCAAAACGGAATATGTGGTACAAAAATGGAGAATCTATTCCCCTATTTCCCCCAAAATGATCTTGGAGATTGTGTAATGCTTACTCTCAAACTCTTCGTTTACACAGTAGTGATATTCTTTGTTTCTCTCTTCATCTTCGGATTCCTATCTAATGATCCAGGACGTAATCCTGGACGTGATGAATAAAAAAATCAGGGGTTTTTCCTTGCTCGATTTCTGAATTTTCTTAGGATTTTCTTTCTCCATTCCATACATTTAACTATGAGAAAGGGGGTTAGGGATTTTTTCGAATTCGAAAGGGAAATATCAAGTGATCAGAAGAAACGGAGAGAGGGGGATTCGAACCCTCGGTACAAATAATTCGTACAACGGATTAGCAATCCGCCGCTTTAGTCCACTCAGCCATCTCTCCCAATTTTAAAAGGATAATTCATATGTGACGCGTGAAGTAAAGGTTGATAAAAGTTTTTCCTTATCTTTCTTTATTCTATAAATATAGACGAATTTGATCAATCATCAATTCCCTTTAGATAATGATTCGAAACAGATATCTCCAATAGAAAGAGTACCTCTTTGATTTCGTCCGAAAAGTTCTTTCTTTTTTTCCCCCGGCCTGGCCAGTACCTAGCCAGGCCATTCCTTGTTCCAATGAATCATAGATCAAATGATTTATTTGATTTGAAAACGAAAATGCTTGTTATTGAAGCAGCAACAAGGCTATTCCTATGATAGGAGTGTCATTTCTTATTATGTTTTTCCTTTTCTCGATTTACTTAAATGGAATAAAAAAAACATATTTTTTTTTTCTATTATAATAGAACTCATATATTTCTTCAAAGAACATGTTTGAACCTGAACCCTTGAGTCCACAACCAAAACAATAGGATTTTTCAC